AGGAAAGGTTTAGTTTAGGTTAGTATAATAATTTTAAAGGAGGATAATTCTCTGGTAGTATTCGTGTTACTATTTTAGAGACTCTTTTAAATAGGCTATGAAATATATTGTACTTGGATATAATATATTGGCCTATTAGTATACTAATAATCATTAATTTAAGTATTTAGTAGGTAATAAGTGAATTTAATATTGTTGTTAGTATAATTTGATTTTATTTTTTTTAATTTTTGTTCATTTATTGTATCTTTTGTTCAAAATTATTAAACTTTTATACTTTTATAATATAATTTTATATTAATAAAAAAGTGATTTTTTTTGTAAAATATCGTTTTTTTTGTAAAATATCGTTTTTTTTGTATTATACATTAAATAAATTAATATATATAACTCTATTTTAATAATAAAATCTTTATTTATAATTATCTATATTTATATTAAAATAAATATTTTAATACAATAATATAATTAATGTTAAAAATTTCCATCTAAATTAAATTATTATAATTTTAATATAATCCATCTATAAGATGGATTAATGCTTATAGAAGAAATTAAAGAAGAGATCTTTAATGACTTATAAAAATAAAGGTTTAATATTTATTTACATTATTTTAATTTAATAATTATCTATATACAAATTAAATATTTATTATGTTAGAAATATTAATAATTATATAAAATATTATTATTAGATTTATTATTAAATATATTAACTAAAAAGGTTAATTTAGATTAGTATATACACATTTGTAAGAAAAAATATAAAATTTTTTTAAAATTTAATAAAAGTTTGATTTTAGCTTTTATATTTATTTTATAATTATTTTGCATGTAAATTTTTGTGAGAAATTTATTTATTTTAAATAAATATTTAAATATATATATATATTATATAAATATTATATAAATTAATTGCAGCATTTGATTTTAATAATTTAAGAAATTTAGAATTATTAATTATTTTATACATGGGCTAAAATTGTGCCAGCAGCTGCGGTTAAACAATTTATGTAGTTAAATATTATTAATTTATAATTTTGTTTTATTAATAAATTTATTTGTTTTTTAATCAGGTGAAATTTTTAATTATTATTATTATTTTTAATTTTTATTTAAATTATGAAATCTAAATAATAAACTAGGATTAGATACCCTATTATTTTAGAATTAAAATTTTTATTTTAAGGATTAATAGTTATGATCTTTAAACTTAAAAAAATTGGCGGTGTTTAAATCTAATTAGGGGAATTTGTTTTTTGAATGATAATCCTCAAGGTACCTTACTTTATTTTTTAATTTGTTTATTGTCGTTATAAAAATATTTTATAAGAATATTAATTTTTAATAATTAAAATAATAATTTATTTCAGATCATAGTGCAGTAATAATAAAGTTAAAATGAATTACAATAAATTTTATTTAAATGGATATGAAATTGAAATATTTTATTGAAGGTGGACTTAATAGTAAAATTTAAAATTTTGTAAATTTGAATTTAGAATTAAGCATGTACATATTGCCCGTCACTTTCATTTTTAAAATGAGATAAGTCGTAACAAAGTAAGTGTATTGGAAAATGTACTTAGAATGTCAAATTAAATCTTAAATAAAGTATTTTATTTACAATAAAAAGATTATTGTGTAATTCAATATAATTTGATAAGTTAAAAAATTATTATTTTTATTAAGTTTTTATTTTATTATTTTATTTAAATAAAATTAATTTTTTTTAGTTTGAGTATAATTATAGAAAAAATTTATTATATTATAGTTTATTAGTATTGTGAAAGAATTTTTAAATATTTTGAAATATTTAATTTTTAATAAGTAAAATTTAATTTTTGTACCTTGTGTATCAGGGTTTATTTAAATAATAATATTTATTATATTTTTTTCGAATTTAAAAGATCTAAGTAAATATAATTTTTAATGTTAAAATATTATTTTTAATTTTTATTTAGAAATGAAACGTTTTTCGTTTTTAAAGTTATCTAATTTTTTGATAAATAAATTTAATTTAGATATAAATTTAAAAATAGTAATATTATTTTATTATTTAATATTTATATTAATATTTTAAGGGATAAGCTTTAAAATAGAATTTTATAATTTTAATAATTTTAATAGTTTAATTATAATAATATAATTTAGATTTAAGAATAGTTTTAATTTATAAAAGTGTTATAATTTATTATTATTTTAATAAAATTTTTTAATTATTTAATTTTTTATTGAAATATTTTATTAAATAATTTAATTTAATAAAATATGATGGAATTAGTAAAATAAAATAATTTATTTAATTTATTTAATTAATGTTAGGTTAATTAAAGGAATTCGGCAAAATTTTTATTTGCTTGTTTAACAAAAACATCGTTTTTTGAATATAATATAAAATATGATCTGCTCAATGAAATATTTTAAATAGCCGCAGTATTTTGACTGTGCAAAGGTAGCATAATAATTAGTTTTTTAATTAAAGGCTGGAATGAATGATTAGACAAAATAAAATCTGTCTTTAGTTAATTTTTATTGAATTTAATTTTTAAGTTAAAAAGCTTAAATTTTATTAAAGGACGAGAAGACCCTATAGAGTTTTATATTTAAAATATTTTAGATTTTTAATTTATTTTAAAATTATTTTAAATATTTTATTGGGGTGATAGATAAATTTAATTAACTTTTTTATTATTTAATTACATTAATTAATGAAATTTTGATCCTAATTTTTAGATTATTAGATTAAATTACCTTAGGGATAACAGCATAATTTTTTTTAAAGTTCTTATTGATTAAAAAGATTGTGACCTCGATGTTGGATTAAAATTTATTTTAGGTGTAGAAGCTTAATAATTAGATCTGTTCGATCTTTAAAATTTTACATGATCTGAGTTCAAACCGGTGTAAGCCAGGTTGGATTCTATCCTTAATTTAACAAAAAATTTTTAGTACGAAAGGAATAAAATTTTGATTTAAAATTTAATTTATTATTGAATTATATTAATTAAGATATATAAAACTATTTTGGCAGATTAGTGTGATAAATTTAGAATTTATTTAAGTATATAATTGAAATATACATATAGTAATTAATTTAAGAGATTTAGTTTTAGGATGTTTAAGTTCATTAATTTTGATCATTATAGTTTTAGTTGGAGTTGCTTTTTTAACTTTATTTGAACGCAAGGTTTTAGGATATGTACAATTTCGAAAAGGTCCTAATAAGGTTAGAATTACTGGGGTTATACAACCTTTTTGTGATGCAATTAAATTATTTTCAAAAGAGCAAGTAACTCCTTTTTCATCAAATTATTATCCTTATTATTTTTCTCCTATTTTTAGTTTGTTTTTATCTTTAATTTTATGATTAGTCATACCTTATTTTACTAATATATATTCATTTGATTTAGGTGTATTATTTCTTTTATGTTGTATAAGAGTTAGAGTTTATTCAATTATAATTTCAGGGTGGTCTTCAAATTCTAAATATTCTGTATTAGGTGGTTTACGATCTGTTGCTCAAACAATTTCTTATGAAGTGAGAATAGTTATTATTTTTTTATTTTTTTTAACATTAATTGAAAGATTTGGTCTTAGAGATTTTTGTAAGTATCAAACTCATTGATGTTTTGTTTTTATTTCATTTCCTTTAAGTCTTATTTGATTAATTATTAGTTTAGCTGAAACTAGACGTACACCTTTTGATTTTTCTGAAGGGGAATCTGAATTAGTATCAGGATTTAATGTTGAATATGGAAGAGGGGGGTTTGCTTTAATTTTTATGGCTGAATATGCAAGAATTTTATTTATGAGAATATTATTTGGTTTAATATTTTTAGGGGCCAATTTATATAGTTTATTTTTTTATATGGAGGTTATTTTTATTTCTTATTTAATTATTCTTATTCGTGGAACATTACCTCGTTTACGGTATGATAAACTAATAATAATAGCATGAAAAAGATTTTTACCTGTTTCATTAAATTATTTAATTTTCATTATTATAATTAAATTTTTTATTTATTTATTATTATTATAATTTTTAATTTTTAATCTTTATAATTAATAAAATAAGTGATTTGATTTAAATCAATAAAAGGTTAAAACTTTTTTTATATGTTTTCAAAACATACACTTATTTCAAGTTCATTGATTAATTATTTAATAAATTATCTCATGATTTAGTAATTAATGGATTTAGTATAAAATATGAAAAATAGCATACAGTAATTATTTGTCCAATTATAATAAATGGGTCTTCTACAGCATTTGCTCCAATTCATGTTAATAAAATTACAAATGATACAAATGTTCAGAAAAATAATTGGTTAATAGGATAAAATGTAATTCTTTTAAAGTTTTTATTATGATAAAATGGTAAAACTATTAATATTAAAATTGATAATAATAATGCAATAACTCCCCCTAATTTATTAGGGATTGATCGTAAAATGGCGTAAGCAAATAAAAAATATCATTCTGGTTTAATATGTATAGGGGTTGATATTGAGTTTGCTTCAATAAAATTATCAGGGTCTCCTAGATAATTAGGAGAAATTAGAATTAAATTTGTTAAAATAAAAATTATGATAATAAATCCAATAATATCTTTGAAAGTGAAGTAAGGGTGGAATGGGATTTTATCTAAGTTTCTATTTACCCCTAAAGGGTTTCTTGAACCTGTATGATGAAGAAATATTAAATGTAATATTGTTATTGCTACAATAATAAAAGGTAAAATAAAATGAAATGTGAAAAATCGAGTTAAAGTGGGATTTTCAACTGAAAATCCTCCTCATAATCATTGAACTAATATTGTTCCTATATAGGGAATTGCTGAGACTAAATTAGTAATAACTGTAGCTCCCCAAAAAGATATTTGTCCTCAAGGTAGAACATACCCTATAAAAGCTGCTCCTATTGTTAAAAATAAAATTAATGTCCCAACTATTCATGTTTTTAATAAGTGGTAAGACCCAAAATAAATTCCTCGTCCAATATGTAAATAAATACAAATAAAAAAAAATGAAGCTCCATTTGCATGTATATTTCGTAAAAATCACCCATTATTAACATCTCGACAAATATGAATTACTGTAGAAAAAGATAATTCTACATTTGCTGTATAGTGTATTGATAATAAAATTCCTGTAATAAGTTGAATGATTAAACATAATCCTAATAATGAGCCAAAATTTCATATTGTTGTAATATTTGAAGGGGTTGGTAAGTTGATTAATGAATTTTTTAATATTTTTAATATTGAATTATTTTTGTTCATATATTTAATATATTTAATTGATTTTTCGTAAAGGACCATTTTTAATGTTAATGATTTTTACTGAAATAAATAAAGTGATTAATAAGAAGTTAATTAGTATTAATAATATTAAGTTACTTGGGTAATCAAATATTTTTTTTAATGATAATTTTAGTGTAAAATTTTTATTTATAATTATGAAATTGTCATAATTTAATGAATCAAAGTTTGGTTTAAAGTTAAAGTATAATAATATAATTATTGTTACAATTATTAATATTAATATAGTTATTAATATTATTTTATTAATTTTAAATTTTATATTAGGGGTTAATCTTGAAATATAAATAAATAAAACTATTATACTTCCAATTAGAATTATAAATAAAATGTATAAATAAAAAAAATTAAATGTTGAAAGTTCTGAACTTAATGAAATTAAAGTGGTTTGTAATAGTAAAATTAATCCTATATGGAGGGGAGTTTTGCAAAATAATAATATCAATGAATTTATAACAATTAAAATTAAGATATTTTTTATTATACAGAAAATAGTTTATGAAAATATTAATTTTGGAGATTAATGAAAAGTATTTTATTACTTTTTTCTGAAGTTTTAAAAGATTTTTCTTATTTTTGATTTACAAAATCAATATTTTTATTTAAGTTATTAAAACTAATTAATGTAATAAATTTATTGGATTTACTTTATTTAATTTTTTTAATTGGGATATTTAGATTAGCAATTAATCGATTTCATTTATTAATAGTTTTATTAAGGTTAGAATTTATTGTTACTAGGTTGTATTTTTTATTAATTATTTATTTGAATTTATTAAATATGGAACTTTATTTTAGGATATTTTTTTTAGTTTTTAGAGTTTGTGAGGGGGTATTAGGGCTATCTATTTTGGTTTTAATAATTCGATTTAATGGAAATGATTACTTTCAAGCTTTAAGATTATTATAATATTTATTGAATATGATAAAATTTTTATTTTTTTTAGTTTTTATATTTCCTTTAATTTTTAATTTAAATTTTTGAATATTTCAAAATTTATTATTTATTTTAAGATTTTTATTTTTATTTTTAAGGTTAAATAGATTCCAGGTTTTTCACTTAGGTTCATTTTTAGGCTGTGATATTTTATCTTTTGGTTTAATTTTGTTAACTTTTTGAATTGGGGGTTTAATAATTATATCTAGTTATATAATTTATGAGTTGAATTTATTTAAAACATATTTTATTTTTATTATTTTATTAATATTATTATTTTTGTTTTTGTCTTTTTCAGTAATTGATTTATTAATATTTTATTTATTTTTTGAGAGAAGAATAATTCCTGTATTGTTTTTAATTTTTGGTTGGGGTTTTCAATTAGATCGTATTCAAGCGAGTTTATACTTATTATTTTATACCTTATTTGCTTCTTTACCTTTATTATTTTCTATTATTTATTTAAATTATTATATTAATACTTTATGTTTATATTTATATTTTGAAGGTATTTTTTTTATAACTTATAATTATTTGTATTTATTTATAATTTTATCTTTTTTAGTTAAAATACCTATATTTTTAGTTCATTTATGGTTACCAAAAGCTCATGTTGAGGCTCCTATTTCAGGTTCAATAATTTTAGCTGCTATTATGTTAAAATTAGGGGGGTATGGTTTATTACGTGTTTTTAATATTTTAATTAATTTATGTAATAAATTTAATTTTATTTGAATTAGTGTTAGAATAGTGGGTGGTATTATTATTAGGCTACTTTGTTTATACCAAATTGATTTAAAATCTTTAATTGCTTATTCTTCTGTAGCTCATATGAGTATATTATTGGGGGGTTTAATAACTTTAATATCTTGGGGATTAAGTGGTTCTTATTTATTAATAATTTCTCATGGGTTATGTTCATCTGGTTTATTTTGTTTGGTTAATATTATTTATGAACGTTTAGGTAGACGTAGTTTATTAATTAATAAAGGGTTAATTAATTTTATGCCTAGAATATCTTTATGGTGATTTATATTATGTTCTTCTAATATATCTGCTCCTCCCTCATTGAATTTATTAGGAGAAATTATATTAATTAATAGATTAATTAGGTGGGATAATTTAATGTTAATTTTGATTATTTTTTTAACTTTTTTTAGTTCATTATATACTTTATATTTATATTCTTTTACTCAACATGGTAGTTTTAATTTTTCTATTTATTCTTTTTCTCAGGGGTATATCCGTGAATATATTTTATTAATATTACATTGAATCCCTTTAAATTTTATTATTTTGAATAGTGAGATATTTATTTTATGAATTTATTTAAATAGTTTAATTTAAAACATTGATTTGTGGTGTCAAAAATATATTTATTAAATATTTTAAATCATTAATAATTTAGGATTAATTATATTTATTTTTTTATTAATTTTTAGACTAATTATATTTTTATTAGGAATAAATTTTATTTTATTTGATATAATTTATTTTATTGAATATAATATTTTAAGAATTAATTCATGTTCTGTAGTAATAACTATTTTGTTAGATTGAAAGTCTTTATTTTTTATAAGAACAGTTTTTTTTATTTCTTCTTTTATTATATTTTATAGAAAAAGGTATATATTAGGGGATTTAAATTTTAATCGTTTTATTATATTAATAATTTTATTTGTTTTATCAATAGTTTTATTAATTATTAGTCCTAATTTAATTAGAATTTTACTTGGTTGGGATGGATTAGGTTTAATTTCTTATTGTTTAGTAATTTATTATCAAAATTTAAAATCTTTTAATGCTGGTATAATTACTGTTATTTCTAATCGTTTGGGGGATGTAGCTTTATTAATGTCTATTGCTTGAATATTGAATTTTGGTTCTTGGAATTTTTTTTTTTATATTGATTTTATGAGTAATGATATTAATATAATTTATATTACTTTATTTATTTTATTTGCATCTTTTACTAAAAGAGCTCAAATCCCTTTTTCTTCATGGTTGCCCGCTGCTATAGCGGCTCCTACACCTGTATCTTCTTTAGTTCATTCTTCTACTTTAGTTACAGCAGGGGTTTATTTATTAATTCGATTTGAAAATTTATTTCATAATAGATTATATAAGTTTTGATTTTTATTGATTTCAAGATTAACAATATTTATATCAGGATTAGCTGCAAATTTTGAATTTGATTTAAAAAAAATTATTGCTTTATCTACTTTAAGTCAGTTAGGAATAATAATAAGAATTTTATTTTTAGGATTTAAGGAGTTAGCTTTTTTTCATTTGTTAATACATGCTTTTTTTAAAGCATTATTATTTATATGTGCGGGTATTTTAATTCATAATATATTTGATTTACAAGATATTCGTATAATAGGGGCTATTTGTTTTCAGATACCTTTAGTTTCTATTTGTTTTAATTTTTCTAATTTATCTTTATGTGGATTTCCTTTTTTATCAGGATTTTATTCAAAAGATTTAATTTTAGAAATAATATTTTTATTAAATTTTAATATATTTATTGTATTTATATTAATTTTTTCTACTTTATTAACTGTAAGTTATACTTTTCGATTGATTTATTTTTCTATAATTAGAAGATTTAAAATATTTTCTTTAAATTTATTAAATGATTTGTGAACAGAGATAAATAAAAGTCTTTTAGGGTTAATTATTATAGTAATTTTTAGAGGTAGAATCATAAGATGAATTTTATTTCCTTTACCTTTAATAATTTGTTTACCTGTGTATTTAAAATTAATACCAATTTATTTAATTTTTTTAGGAGCGGGTTTAGGGTATTATTTTTATATTTTAAGGTTGAAATTAATTAAAATTAAGTATTATAATTTAATTATATTTTTTAGAAATATATGATTTATACCCATTATTTCTACTTATGGATTAATTAGTAAGTTTTTGATGCTAGGTAAATATATTACGTTTTATGTTGATCAAGGGTGATCTGAATATTATTTAGGACAAGGTATATATTTATTAACATTAAAATTTTCTTCTTTAATTGATTTATTATATTTTTATTTTTATAATATTATTAATTTGATATTAATTTTTATATTAATAATATTTATATTAATTATTATAAATTAGTTGTTTAAATAGCTTAAAATTTAAAGCGTATCATTGAAGATGATATTATGATTATTATAATCTTTAAACATAAATTTTTATTTAATTTATAAAGAAATTAATTCTTTTTTTTACAATGAAAATGTAAGGTTTTAATTAAACTATATAAATTAGAAATATAAACGAAATTAAATCGTTAAAATTAAAAGTTAGAAGCTTTTATTTGAATCTACATATTTCTTTAACTGGAAATTTTATTTTTCAATGGTATTATTAACAATAATATGCCTCTATTTGGCTTCAATTAATATTTAAGTTAGAGTTAATTAAATAACTAAAATTTCAGGTCGAAACTGAATATAAATATTTATTTCAAACTTTAAGATAAATTAATTTAATTATTAATAATTTTTGAATGCAAATCAAATGTTATTTTAACTATTATCCTAAATTTTATTTATAGTCAATTTAATGCCCCAAATTTTCATTCGTAGTAAGTACCAATAACTAAGATTAATAAAAAGTAAATAGAAGTTATTATTCAGATTTTTAGATTTGATAAGGAAAAAGTTAAAACTATAGGTAATATTAGGGCAATTTCTACATCAAAAATTAAAAAAATTACTGCAATTAAAAAAAATCGAATTGAAAATGAAATACGAGTTATATTTTTAGGGTCAAATCCGCATTCAAAGGGTGAGGACTTTTCCCGATCATTATAATTTTTTTTTGAGAGAGTGGAGGCTAATCTTATAATAATAGTTGTTAATATTAATGCAATTATGGTTGTAATTAAAATTAATTTTATTATTTATACTGAAATTTTTTAGACTTTTTGATTGGAAATCAAATATACTTTATTATATTATATAAATAATAGTTTTTATAGATATTAGTAAAATTAAAATTTAATTATTTTCCTCATCAATAAATAGAAATATATAAAAATAATCATACTACATCAACAAAATGTCAATATCAGGCTGCTGCTTCAAATCCAAAGTGGTGATAAGTTGAAAAATGATTATTTTTTATACGAATTAAATTAATCAATAAGAATGTTGATCCAACTAGAACATGGATACCGTGAAATCCGGTTGCTATAAAAAATGTAGATCCGTAAATTGAGTCAGCAATAGTAAAAGATGCTTCTAAGTATTCATATCCTTGTAAAGCTGAAAATAAAATTCCTAAAAATACTGTAATTGAAAGTCCCTTTAATGCTTCATTTTTATCATTATTTATAATATTATGATGGGCTCAAGTTAAAGTAAATCCTGATCTAATTAAAATTATTGTATTTAATAAAGGGACATGTATGGGATTAAATGGTTCAATTCCTATAGGGGGTCAGACACCCCCAATTTCTATAGTTGGTCCAAGTGATCTATGAAAAAAGGCTCAAAAAAATGAAACAAAAAATAAAATTTCAGAGATAATAAATAAAATTATTCCTAATCGTATACCATTTAGTACATAATTAGTGTGTAATCCTTGGAAAGTTCTTTCTCGAGTTACATCTCGTCATCATTGAAATATAATTATTAGTGTTAATATTGTTCCTAATAGTATTAAATTATTATTATAATAGTGGAATCATTTAATTGAACCTATTAATATAATTATTACACTGAAAGATCCTAAAAGAGGTCATGGGCTATAATCTACTAAATGATAGGGGTGGTTATGTTTTGACATAATTTACTTCACTAGAATATAAAGTTCTTAGAACTATAAATACATAAGCTTGGATAATTGATACAGCAGATTCTAATGTTAATAATAAAAATTGAATTAAAATTAAAATTGAGATTAAATGAGTTTCTAAATATATTCTTATATTTCTTAATAAAACTATTAATAAATGTCCTGCAATTATATTAGCAGTTAATCGAACTGAAAGAGTTACAGCTCGAATTAAATTACTTACTGTTTCAATAAGTACTATAAATGGTATTAAAATTGAGGGGGTATTTTGTGGAACTAAATGTGTAAATATGTGATTTGTTTGATTAATTCATCCATATAATATGTATCTTAATCAAAGAGGTAAAGCTAAAGTTAGGGTAAATCTTAAGTGTCTACTTCTAGTAAAAATATATGGGAATAACCCTAAAAAGTTATTAAAAATAATGTAAATAAATAATGAAGAAAAAATTAAAGTTCTTCCCTTATTTAAGTTAATTTTTAATAAAGGTATTAATTCATTATGAATATTTAATAAAATTTTTGTTCAAATTATATTTATTCGTGAATAAATTAATCAGTATGTTCTTGGAATAAATAAAATTCTTAACAAAGATCTAATTCAGTTTATTGAATAATTTAATGTTATACATATAGGATCAAAAATAGAGAATAAATTTATTATCATTTTCAGTTTATTAAATTAGATTTTTTATAAGATTTAGTTTTATTTGTAATTAAATTTATATTTGTAATTGAGTAGTAAGTGATAATAAAAATAAAATAAAATAAAAATAAAAAATAAATATATTGATTTAATCATTCTATAGGAAATATTTGAGGGATAAAAGAATATTAGTATATTCTAATAATTTTAATATGACATATTAATATTTTAAATTAAATTAATTCTTTTCATTAAGAGTATTCGCAACTATACCATGATGTGATTTAAGAGATCAATACTTTCTTTCAGTCACTTAATGATTTTATTTAAGTTTAATTAATTAAAGTTATTAATTCATTTTAAGAAAAAATTTATTGGAATTCTTTCAATTACAATAGGTATAAATCTATGATTTGCTCCGCAAATTTCTGAACATTGACCAAATATTAATCCGGGTCGTTTAATATTTAATATAATTTGATTTAATCGTCCTGGGATTGCATCAATTTTTTTTCCTAGAGAAGGTATAGCCCATGAATGGATTACATCAGTTGATGTTACTAGTATTCGTACTATAGTATTAATTGGTAAAATTAGATTATTATCAACATCTAATAATCGAAATGAATTTATATTTAATATATTTGTTTGTACTATATATGATTCGAATTCGATATTTTTAAAATCAGAGTATTCATATCTTCAATATCATTGATGTCCAATAGATTTAATTGTTAATAAAGGTGTTCTTGAATTTTCTATTAGGTATAATAAATATATTGAGGGTATAGCTACAAAAATTAATATTAATATTGGTAAAACTGTTCAAATAAATTCTAAATTTTGTTTATTTGAATTTTTAAGTATAAAATACTTATTAAATAATATTGAAATAATTAAATAAAAAATTGTTGATGTAATTAATAATAAAATAGTTATAGAATGATTATGAAAAAATATTAATTCTTCTATTACTGGAGAATTGCAATCTTGTATCCCAAAATTTATTCATATTGTCATATTCTAAAAAAAGATTAAATCTTTATAAATGGATCTTAAGACCATTGCACTAATCTGCCATAATAGAATTTTTATTTATTTATTAACGGAGGGTACTTCATCAAATCTGTGGTCTGCAGGGGGTAAAAATTGATTTCATTCAATAAATGAATTTATTCTTGATAAAAAAATAATTTGACGTTGTGAAATTATACTTTCTCAAATAATGAAAATTAGATATAATACACTTACAAACGAAATGATTGAACCGATAGATGAAATAATATTTCATATTAAAAATGCATCAGGATAATCTCTATATCGTCGTGGTATTCCGTTTAAACCTAAAAAATGTTGGGGAAAAAAAGTTAAATTTACCCCTAAAAATATAGTAAAGAATTGAATTTTTAATCATTTGTTATTTAATGAAATTCCTATGAATAAAGGGTATCAATAAATAAATCCTGCTATAATTCCATATACTGCCCCTATTGATAATACATAATGAAAGTGTGCTACTACATAATAAGTATCATGTAAAATAATATCAATAGATGAATTTGCTAGTATAATACCTGTTAATCCTCCTCTTGTAAATAAGAATATAAATCCTAATGTTCATAATATTGAAGGAGTAAACTTTACACGTGATCCATGTAGAGTTGCTACTCATCTAAAAATTTTAATTCCTGTAGGAATTGCAATAATTATAGTTACTGCTGTAAAATATGCTCGAGTATCAATATCTATTCCAATAGTAAATATATGATGAGCTCAAACTACAAATCCTAATAATCCAATGGCAGATATTGCATAAATTATTCTTAAGGCTCCGAAGGTTTCTTTTTTACCTGATTCTTGTGTAATAATATGAGAAATAACCCCAAATCCCGGTAAAATTAGAATATATACTTCTGGATGTCCAAAGAATCAAAATAAATGTTGGTATAAAATAGGGTCTCCCCCTCCTGCAGGGTCAAAAAATGAAGTATTTAAATTACGATCAGTTAATAATATAGTAATAGCCCCTGCTAGTACAGGTAATGATAATAATAATAAAATAGTAGTTAAAACTGTAGCTCAAATAAATAATGAAAGTTGATCATATTTTATGGATTTGATTTTTATATTAATTGTTGTAGAAATAAAATTTACAGCCCCTAGAATAGATGAGATTCCTGCTAAATGTAATGAAAAAATGGTTAAATCTACTGAAGCTCCTATATGGCCTATTCTAGATAAAGGTGGATATACTGTTCATCCAGTACCTCTTCCTGAATTTACAATTCTTCTTGATAATAATAAAATAATTGAAGGGGGTAATAATCAAAATCTTATATTATTTAATCGGGGAAAAGCTATATCAGGGGCCCCTAATATTAAAGGAACTAGTCAATTTCCAAATCCTCCAATTATAATAGGTATTACTATAAAAAAAATCATTAAAAATGCATGGGATGTAACTACTACATTATAAATTTGATCATCTCCAATTAATGAACCTGAAGTTCCTAATTCTGTTCGAATAATTATACTAAATGATAATCCAATTATTCCTGATCAAAATCCAAAGATAAAGTATAATGTTCCAATATTTTTATGATTAGTAGAAAATAATCATTTATTCAAGTTGGTAAGATAAAATGGCTGAAGTTTAGGCGATAAATTGTAAATTTATTTATGAAATTTAATATTTCTTTTATTAAAATTTTATAGTTAAATTAATAACGTTAAATTGCAAATTTAAAATTATAATTAAAATTTATTAAAATTTTATTTTATGATGTATGATGCATAAAGATTTTTGAATTCTTTAGAAATAGTTTAATTCTATTTAAAATAAAAAGAAAAAAATTTAAATTTTTATAAGTGGGGTATGAACCCAATAGCTTAATTAGCTTATCTTTTTTTTATTAAATAAGATTTAAAATATATTATTTTATTTGAAGCTTTGAAGGCTTTTAGTTTATTTAACTTAAAATCTTAATTTATTATTTGTGAAAAAGGTAAAATTATTAAAATTGAAATACTTAAATTTGTTAATATAATTAAAAATATAAATTTTATAAAATTGAATTTAATTATTATTCATTTTGAATTTATTTTTGTTAGTATTAATATTGAAATTATAGGATTTAAATAATAAGATAAAATAATTAATGAAAATAGGATGAATAAAATACTTTCTAAAAATAATTGATTTTTAATTATTAAAATTAAGATTTTAAATTTAGGAAAAAATCCTAATAAAGGAGGGATTCCCCCTAATGATAAGAACATTATTAGGGTATTGATTTTTAAAAATATATTATGATTATTATTTTTAATTAATTGGTTTAAAAATTTGATATTTATATTATTTAGTATCATGCAAATTAATATTAATGAAATTGAATAAATAATAAAATATATAATAAAAGTGGGGATATTTGTTATTAGTGAGATTAGTAACCATGCAATATGATTAATAGAAGAGTATGTAATTAATAGTTTTAATGAAGTTTGGTTTAGTCCTAAAATAGCCCCAATAATGGTTGATATAATAATTGAACAGTAAATTAATCTTCTAAATTTTGTTATTGAAATTATAATTATTGGGTTAATTTTTTGTCAGGTTAGTAAAATAAAACAATTTTTTCAATTTATTAAATTAATAATTTTAGGGGTTCATCAGTGAAAGGGGGCTGCTCCTAATTTTATTAATAATCTAATTTGAATTATTATATTAATAAATCTTATTTTAATTAAATTATTTTCTATTTTATTTATTATAATTAAACATAATAATATACAAGATCTTCTTGATTGAACTATAAAATATGTTATTATAGAATTAGAAGATTTAAATAATTTATTTTTTATTATTATTAATGGGATAAAAGTTATTAAATTAATTTCTATACCTATTCATGCTCTAATTCAAGAAGTAGAATTTATTGTAATTAAAGTTCTTAATAATAATAGTAATATAAATAATAAATTTAATTTAGATTGTTTTAAGTATTTTAAATTAAAAAATTTTATTAATGAAGGTAAATAAATTACATTTTTTATTCTATCAAAATAATCCTTTTTTTCAGGCACTTCATT